AGAAACTTTTTCCCTTACTTCATAGAGAAGGAAGGTAATATCGCAATTATTCTTGTGGAATATCTAGGAATACAAAAATTTAACCGGAAATATCGACAAATTGGTACGCAATCCAAAGAAATGAAATATCAAAAAAAGGGGGTCAACCGTTCCAATTTCATATCTATCTAATTTGATTATCAGAATAGCGGATATAGTCCTGATTTAATAGGTCAGGTCCACTTACTTTTCCCTTTTTATTTGTTGATTTGGAATCTTTCCAATGGATTAGCTTGGAGTAATTGAAAAAAATAGGAATATTTGGTGATTCAATAGACAACTTCTCTTATCATTTATCATTATTCAGTCTAACGAAAAGATGTTCAACTTTAGAACTACTAGAATGTATTATCCTTAATATTATAGCGTTGTTTCCTTTTTCCTTTAACAAAAGCAGGAAACCCTGTATTCTACGTTCAAACAGGAATACTGCGACTCGGGTTGGTTGTATGAAAAAAAGTAAAAAGCCCCTTATCGGATTTGAACCGATGACTTACGCCTTACCATGGCGTTACTCTACCACTGAGTTAAAGGGGCCCTTTAACTAACTGAATTCCTGAATGAGTCACTATGCGGATAAAAAATCTCTCTCCCTATATTACATAATATGTTATTATAGACTATACTATATAATAAAGAAAGTAAATGGGGTGGGTGGCTCTTTTCGGAATGATAAAGTTGATTTACTGTCGAGTCTTGGATCAAACGTTTTTTTGATCTTTTAAAACTATCACTTCAATGAACCAAGCCGACCCTCATTTCTTTTCTTAAATTGATCCCTCTGAACAAAAATAACTTGAGACATGTACCTACCAATTTGACATAAATCCAAGATATTTCATTAAATCATGTGATGTAGAAGTTCAATTTGTCCCCTTAATCCATAAAAAAGAATTTCCGAAATTTTTTTGATCCCCTTTCTCATCCCGGATTTCTCCTTTATCAATTTTCTGCTTTACTACGAAGACGTATTTCGGCTTAAAAAAATGAATCACGGAAGTAGAAGAAATGGTGTTGAAAGTTTTTTATATTATTCTATTTTGATTTTTATGTTATTACATTAATAATATATATTTAGATTCTATATCTTATCTTATTCTATTTTGATTTATATTAAATATTAATAATATATTTCTATTATATATAATATCGTATTAATATTTAATATAGTATTCTAGTTAATCGAGACCTTTTTTTCATATTTATTTAATTTAGATAGAATTTTCTTAGATATTCGATTTTCAGTTTTGAAATGAAAAAATTCGACTTCTATTCGAATAAATAGGAATGACGAATCAAAAAACTCTATGGAATCATGAAGGGCGAAATGATCCCTTTGATCGAATCATATTCTTACATTCTATTGACTCTATTGACAATTTCGAAAAACTGTTGATACTATGCTCATAGTCTGATGGCGGTCGGACACATATGCCCCCATCGTCTAGTGGTTCAGGACATCTCTCTTTCAAGGAGGCAGCGGGGATTCGACTTCCCCTGGGGGTAGGGTACTACAAAAGCAAGTTGATCGTGCATTATCAATAAGCCTAAAATTGAAAATAGAAGTGATTTTTTCTGGGTCGATGCCCGAGGGGTTAATGGGGACGGACTGTAAATTCGTTGGCAATATGTCTACGCTGGTTCAAATCCAGCTCGGCCCAAGAATTCCATTTTTTTATATACATGCCGCTACTTGTATTTGTTTTATTTGGTTTGCTCGATTTTTTGGAACAAAAAATTCCGATCTAGATTCATATCAGTATCTGTAAGTATAAAAAAGACAGTCGAAGGAAACGAGAAAAGAAATCTTTTTTATTGAAAAATTGATGCTCAATCGATATCAATATGAATCGATTTAGAAATAAGGAAAGAATCACTAGTAATTCGTGTCGTTCTCACTAAAAAGGAAAGTGCATAATTATGTGGGTGGATATCACTATATTACTCGTGTCTCTGTTACAACGCGAAATATTTTGAACTGGGTTTGAATTAAATCATAAAAATATGGATGCGGTAGACCTTATTTCCCTGGGATTGTAGTTCAATTGGTCAGAGCACCGCCCTGTCAAGGCGGAAGCTGCGGGTTCGAGCCCCGTCAGTCCCGACGGATCCAATAAATACATCAACTCACCTCTCCATTTTCATTTTATGACAAAAGAGGCACAATGAGATGAATAGAATTTAAGTCATTCGCAATAGGAATTTTTTCTTTTTTCGTTATTTCGCCTCACACAAATATATAAATTTTTCTTACTTCAACGAGTAACTGTTGGTGGGAGAGAGGTATAATTGGATTAGTCCAATTATTGGGAACATCATATTCAGGATTCCAAGGGATAGCGTACTGGGTCTGGTCTTTCAATTTATTGCCTCTATCTAATGGAATAGAGTATCAGTTCTCGGGAGCACATACACAACACAACTAGAATTCATTTCTTGTACACCCCAAAATGGAATCTGAGTTACCCCGAAAAAGACTTCTCAGATTCACAATGAAAAATCTCCCCCCTTCTAGTTCCGATTTTTTGTAGTCTCAATAACTCACACTAACTCATTTTTTTAAATCTATTATCTCATTCAAATTTTACACCGAAGTTTTTTTAATATATGCTAATACTAAGCTAAGAAAAGAGAATATTAAAAAAAGAAAGCACCCCCCCTTACTCTTATTAGTGTTATTTGTGAGGTAATGAAGAATAGTTTTTCTTTTTATCTTATTCTTATTAGAAAGTTCAAGTAAAGGTGCTATCGAAAAAAGAATAAAGCCTAAAAAAATGAAAGGTTTTTATAGAAGATTAGATCCTTTATACTATACCGTTGGCTTTTTCACAATTTTCTTTTTCTTACAAGAAAAAGAAAATTATATCATAAAAAAATAGGAGTTTCGAGTTTAACTCTCGCCCCCTTTTCGTTTTACTTCTATTGTTGTTATTTTTTGGGGGTTTGTTATCAATGCAATGTAAATGGAAAATGGTCAGATGATACTTCATCCGATGATTGTACAAGGAAGCCGGTAGGTTGTAGAAAGAATGTAACAGAATAAAAAAGAAAAAGATTTCTTGAGTTGATTACGAATTCAATTTTCTATTGAGTATGGATAAAGGATCTTCCTATGTTATACTATTACATTTACATTTAAATTCGCGATGGCGAAGTAATTTGATAGCCCAGATATTGTTGTTCATGTTATTCATAATATTGATGGGATTCAATATCAGCGAGATATAATTCATCCCGTTGAATTTACAGGCGAAATTTTGATTATCTCTATGGGATTAAATCCCGAGTTATTGCGAATTAAAAACCACTGAAATTATGGAAGTAAATATTCTCGCATTTATTGCTACTGCACTCTTCATTCTAGTTCCTACTGCTTTTTTACTTATCATATATGTAAAAACAGTCAGTCAAAACAATTAATCTAAATGAAACTTGACTTCTTATGTCTTTAGCACTGATAATTTTTTAAGAAAAAAAGGATTCCAATTTCGGTTCTTACTTAAATCTTCAATAAAATGCGCAGGCTAGAATAAACAGTATTCTATAAGATTTTAGAATATGGTAGAAAGATTAATATATTTCTTTCTACCATCTACCACATTATCTAGTAGATTTGCGGTTTTGTAGTGTATAAAGTTGTACTCTATAAAGATGCAGGCTTAATATTAAATATAAAGCAATCTTCTACAATATCTATCTTCATATAATTCTATCAATATGAAGATAGATAGGGCCCCAGGTCTATTGCTTTGCTACATTTTTTTCTTGATTTGTATTGTGTATTGATTCCGATCAATCCGAAAAAAAGGGGGGGGGGTAACTCTTGCTTGAATTCCGAGATTTCGGATTATTTCAAATCGAAATCCCAGTATCTATCGCAAAAAAGAAAATCAAAGAAGTAAAAAGTCTACGGGCAATTTAATAAAAAACAAGCCGGTCATCTTTTTTTTTTAGCATCCCTAAAAAAGTATTTGATTGAAGCACTAGAAGAAAGGAGTATAGGAACTTCTTCCAATTCTGAAAAGGAGTAGTAACCCCTACAAATTTGTAACACTTGAACCATGATATGAAATGCGTCGACGTTGATAAAGCCTAAATCAAATTTATACAGCAATAAAGCAAGCGGCGAGTACACAATACGTGACTCGCCCGGGGCAAGATTTTCTTCTGCGTAGTATCTTGTTGAAGAACCACTATGTATATTTACCCTAGAAAGTGCGCATTCGCTTAATTTAATATTAATAACAGAATGCCTTTTTTAATCGCCAAAAAATAACAAACAATAAGAAGGGGTCTGTTGTTCCTCATTGTCTTGATATAATATAAATCTGATAAGAAAGTCTGATAGATAAGAGCCCTTGGGCAAAATAGAGAAGTTAGGAAAATGAAAATTTCTTACTATATGTATCCCCTTCCGAAATACAAACGTGGGAATCATTGAAATATTTGTTTGATTGACATTTTTCTTTTTTTTTCGTTCTAATTAAAGTTCAAACAAAATGCTTTGTAGAATGATCTATAAAACAATTGATAAAGTTTGATTCCTTATCGCAATTACATTCATAGTACTTCTAGAGTCCACTTCTCCCCCATACGACGAGTGAAAGGGAAAATGTAAAGACTACCATTAAAGCAGCCCAAGCGAGACTTACTATATCCATGTGAATTATGTCCCCTATCTCTATGAATACGAAGGAATTATTCCATTCTTGTTCACTAATAATAGTGAAATCCAGGGTGCATAGTCAAAAGGGAATTCTTACCTCCAATTCTTTATTTAATGAACCAATCCAATAAACGCACTTAATAAAATAAGAAATTTTTATTTTATTTAAGAAAATAGAATTGGGAAAAATTAAGTACAAGCAAAATATGCAACGATCCCTGTGGACAAGGGAGTCTTACTAAACATAGCAGCGTGTGGGAATAAAAAGACCTATTTTTTTGTTAACCTTCAGAATTCATTCATAAAAAAGGGAAAAAACTGAATTAGACAATCAAATATTGATCGACTATCTGAGTACTTAAAGACATTCGTAAGTTTGTAGACAAAAGTTGTTTCTTCACACTAACTAACAGTTAGACTCCCCTTTGGTTATCCAATCTAATGGCCTAGTCAATAAATATCCCATTCCATTAGTAGTGGAAGGGCTATCAAGACTTCCCGACACCCTTCATAGTACGAAAATTTTTTTTGAATCCTATACACAAAAAGTTATGGATCTTTGCGAGAATTTCCATATGCTTCGAATCAAGCGCGTATCAGCAGCCCTCTCTGCTGGGGAATATTTCGGTGAGTTATATCAAAAAAGGGGGGTTTCAGGTCTTTTGTTAACCAGGCGACACCCAGATTTGAACCGGGGAAAAAAGGATTTGCAGTCCTCCGCCTTACCGCTCGGCCATGTCGCCAAAAAAAATAGATGACAATATTACCCCTTTTTTAGTTTGAGGGGGATTACTGAATTTTTTTTTTACTTGCATCTTGAATCCTGTTTGCCTTAACCAACAGAAACCATTCCCCTTTTTAATTCTACCCGTCCTTTTGATTGTATAAGTATCACAAAATACACAATACCTAAAAACTTCCCCTATCCTTTCCATTGAAAAGGAAAATTTGGATTTTTCTTCATCAAAAAATTCATAAAAAATTGAACCATTAACTATTGATATTGATTTTTGACGTGACTGCGAATTCATGAATGATTTTTTGATTTGGATCTTCAATTTTGTTTCCCTAATGACATAAGAAAGTCGAAATAATACCTAATTATTATTGATTATTGATTGAATTGATTCTTTTCAACCAAAAAATATTTATTTCTTAATTTCTATTTTTATCAATTTCGATTCTAAATACAAACTAAATCTAAATTAATTCTATATATTCGAATTCATTATTCATTATATAAATTATATATATTATATAAATATTATATAAAAAATTTTTATATATGTAAAGGAAACTCCGGAACCAGAACAGAACTTGCCCGGAGATAGAATCGGATACTCAAATAGAAAATCGAATATAATGCAGATAGATAATTTTCCGAAAATATCGTACTTCAATTTTTCATTGAATCGATTAACGAAGTATAAATTTGGATAGACCACTACCCGCGTTGCCCCGAATAGAACTGCAATAAAAGAATAAAAGGGCAGGCAGACGGAGGGATATATAGAAGATAGCTACCCATGGTTAATAAATACAACGAAATACAACCCGCTTCTCTAGTGTATTTTACGAATTCTAGTAAAGTAATAATACGAGAATCAGTCAAAGTTTCTCTTTCTGTTCTCGACAATTTTTTTTACAACAAAATTCCAAAAGGGGTTAAGTAAGAAAAAAGAAACGTTGTACTGTTTCTGATTATTCTATATTTATCTCGGCGAACAGATCAAATCGCGAATCCGTTTATTTTTCCGGCATCCAGAATATGTAATATCATTATAATAGTAGTAATTGAATCATTTTTGTTCTGATTCGGATATAGTATATAGTAAAGCCCATAAATCGAAACAGCAGAATTTTGGTTCCAAGAATTTTTTATCAATTCTTTTCATCTCTTCTCTTACACATTAAATTCCGAAATTTTACTTGAGTAGAAAATTCTCTCTATTCCCCCCCCCCATTCATACATATTTCATCCTGTCCCTATATGGACATATCTAGCATGGAATTGGGTAAAATTTTATGTGATTCAGTAAACAGAATATAAATTCCATCGGCATTGGGTCGATCTCTATGATTCGATGAAGAATGCGCTAATAATGGGATTTTTCTATAAATGGGAAATTCATTTCAAATGTTCCGGGATGGAAATGAGGGAATGTCGACAATACCTGGGCTTAATCAGATACAATTTGAAGGATTTTGTAGGTTCATTGATCAGGGTTTGACAGAAGAACTTTATAAGGTTCCCAAGATTGAAGATACAGATCAAGAAATAGAATTTCAATTATTTGTGGAAACATATCAATTGGTGGAACCGTTGTTAAAAGAAAGAGATGCTGTGTATGAATCACTTACATATTCTTCTGAATTATATGTATCCGCGGGGTTAATTTGGAAAACCAGTAGGGATATGCAAGAGCAAACAATTTTTATTGGAAATATTCCTCTAATGAATTCCCTGGGAACTTTTATAGTAAACGGAATATACAGAATTGTGATTAATCAAATACTGCAAAGTCCCGGTATTTATTATCGATCAGAGTTGGACCATAACGGAATTTCGGTCTATACCAGCACCATAATATCAGATTGGGGAGGAAGATCAGAATTAGAGATTGATAGAAAAGCAAGGATATGGGCTCGTGTGAGTAGAAAACAGAAAATATCTATTCTAGTTCTATCATCAGCTATGGGTTCGAGTCTAAGAGAAATTCTAGAGAATGTTTGCTACCCTGAAATTTTCTTGTCTTTCCTGAATGATAAAGAGAAAAAAAAAATTGGATCAAAAG